TATTCAATTAGTTCGGACTTGCTTAGTATTGAATTGGGACCAAGAACAAAATGGTTCTATAGAAGAGGTTCATGCTTCCTTTGTTGAGGTAAGGGCAAATGATCTAATTCGCGATTTCATAAGAATTGAGTTAGTCAAGTCCACTATTTCGTATACCGGAAAAAGGTATGATAGGGCAAGTTCCGGATTGATTCCCGATAATGGATTAGATTGCACCAATATCAATCCTTTTTATTCCAAGGCGAAGATTCAATCACTTAGCCAACATCAAGGAACTATTGGTATGTTGTTGAATCGAAATAAGGAATGCCAATCTTTGCTAATTTTGTCATCATCCAATTGTTCTCGAATTGGTCCATTCAATAGTTCGAAATATAACAATGTGACAAAAGAATCGGATCCCCTAATTCCAATTAGGGATTATTTAGGTCCCTTGGGCGCTATTGTACCTAAAATATCGAATTTTTATCCATCTTACCATTTAATAACTCATAATCAGATCGTGTTAAAGAAATATTTGCTACTTGACAATTTGAAACAGATTTTCCAAGTACTTCAAGTACTTAAATACTGTTTAATAGATGAAAATAGGAGGATTTATAATCCCGATCTATGCAGTAACATCATTTTGAACCCATTCCATTTGAATTGGTGCTTTCTCCATCATGATTATTGTGAAGAGACATCGATCAAAATTAGCCTTGGACAATTTATTTGTGAAAATGTATGTCTATTTAAATACGAACCACACGTAAAAAAATCTGGTCAAATTTTAATTGTTAATGTCGACTTTTTAGTTATAAGATTGGCTAAGTCTTATTTGGCTACTCCTGGAGCAACTGTTCATGGTCATTATGGGAAAATCCTTTACGAAGGAGATACATTAGTTACATTTATATATGAAAAATCGAGATCTGGTGACATAACGCAAGGTCTTCCAAAAGTAGAACAAATCTTAGAAGTGCGTTCGATTGATTCAATATCGATGAACCTCGAAAGGAGAGTTGAAGGTTGGAACGAGCGTATACCAAGAATTCTTGGGATCCCCTGGGGTTTTTTGATTGGAGCTGAGCTAACCATAGCCCAAAGTCGTATCTCTTTGGTTAATAAGATCCAAAAGGTTTATCGATCCCAGGGGGTACAGATTCATAATAGACATATAGAGATTATTGTACGTCAAGTAACATCAAAAGTGTTGGTTTCAGAAGATGGAATGTCTAATGTTTTTTCGCCTGGAGAATTAATTGGATTGTTGCGAGCGGAACGAGCAGGGCGCGCTTTGGATGAATCGATCTGTTATCGGGCAATCTCATTGGGAATAACAAGAGCGTCTCTGAATACTCAAAGTTTCATATCCGAAGCAAGTTTTCAAGAAACCGCTCGAGTTTTAGCAAAAGCTGCTCTACGAGGTCGTATTGATTGGTTGAAAGGCCTGAAAGAGAACGTTGTTCTGGGGGGGATTATACCTGTTGGTACCGGATTCCAAAAATTTGTGCACCGTTCAAGGCAAGACAAAAACATTTATTTGGAAATCAAAAGAAAAAATCTATTCGAGTTGGAAATGAGAGATATTTTGTTACACCATAGAGAATTATTTTGTTCTTACGCGACAAACAATTTCCATGAGACAAATTTACATGAGACATCAGAACAATAATTTATGCGATTTAATGATTCCTAAGAGCGGATTCATTTTCACTTTAACTATCTTTTAACTATACTGGTCTGATTATTGATTTGGTAATAAATAAAATAAGTAATTAAAAAAATTTATGGTTTGTGCCGTGTATCAATGGTCAATCCCCGGTAGAAGGTTCCATCGGAACAATTATTTATTTCAAGGTACCTCGTCTCTTTGTTAATAATACGAAAAAGAAAAAACAAAAAGGAAGTGTGGGAAAAAATGACAAGAAGATATTGGAACATCAATTTGGAAGAGATGATGGAAGCAGGAGTTCATTTTGGTCATGGTACTAAGAAATGGAATCCTAGAATGGCCCCTTACATTTCTGCAAAGCGTAAAGGTATTCATATTACAAATCTCGCTAGAACTGCTCGTTTTTTATCAGAAGCCTGTGATTTAGTTTTTGATGCAGCAAGTAGGGGAAAAAACTTCTTAATCGTCGGTACCAAAAATAAAGCATCGGATTCAGTAGCATCAGCTGCAATAAGGGCTCGGTCTCATTTTATTAATCAAAAATGGCTCGGTGGTATGTTAACGAATTGGTCCACTACGGAAACGAGACTTTATAAGTTCAGGGACTTAACAGCAGAAGAAAAGATGGGGAAACTCAACCGTCTCCCCAAAAGAGATGCAGCAATGTTGAAGAGAAAATTATCTACCTTGCAAACATATCTCGGTGGGATCAAATATATGACGGGATTGCCTGATATTGTGATCATCGTTGATCAGCAAGAAGAATATACGGCTCTTCGAGAATGTGCCATTTTGGGGATTCCAACGATTTGTTTAATCGATACAAATTGTGACCCAGATCTTGCAGATATTTCGATTCCAGCCAACGATGACGCTATAGCTTCAATTCGATTGATTCTTAACAAATTAGTATCCGCAATTTGTGAGGGTCGTTCTAGCTATATAAGAAATCGTTGATTATGATTAAGATTAAGAATAATAAAATTAGTTAATGTTAATTATTGGGCAACTCCATAGATTTATTGGATCGGTTACTTTTTTTTTGAATTTTTTAAAATAGAAAAAAAAAAAAGAACTGGGGATATTGATATATATATTATGATGTTATGTGATTTCTTGGTATCCTAAATATATGATTAATGATTCAAGTTGGTGAGTTGAGAAAGAAATGGTTGAATCAAACTAATTCCTTTTTTGAAGTTCAATTTCTATCAGAGGACAATATGAATGTTATACCATGTTACATTAAAACACTCAAGGGGTTATACGATATATCGGGTGTAGAAGTAGGCCAACATTTCTATTGGCAAATAGGAGGTTTACAAATCCATGCCCAAGTACTTATCACTTCTTGGGTCGTAATTGCTATCTTGTTAGGTTCAGCCATCATAGCTGTTCGGAATCCACAAACCATTCCGACCGACGGTCAGAATTTCTTTGAATATGTCCTTGAATTTATTCGAGACTTGAGCAAAACCCAGATTGGAGAAGAATATGGACCTTGGGTTCCTTTTATTGGAACTATGTTCCTATTTATTTTTGTTTCTAATTGGTCAGGTGCTCTTTTACCTTGGAAAATCATACAGTTACCTCATGGGGAGTTAGCTGCGCCCACGAATGATATAAATACTACTGTTGCTTTAGCTTTACCCACGTCAGTGGCATATTTTTATGCAGGTCTTACCAAAAAAGGGTTGGGTTATTTCGAGAAATACATCAAACCAACTCCAATACTTTTACCAATTAACATCCTAGAAGATTTCACAAAACCCTTATCTCTTAGTTTTCGACTTTTCGGGAATATATTGGCTGATGAATTAGTAGTTGTTGTTCTTGTTTCTTTAGTCCCTTCAGTAGTTCCTATACCTGTCATGTTTCTTGGATTATTTACAAGTGGTATTCAAGCTCTTATTTTTGCAACGTTAGCCGCGGCTTATATAGGCGAATCCATGGAGGGTCATCATTGACTAGTTTTCGAAATAGTCTTTTTTTTTAGCTTATCCCAATTCATGCATGGTTCAAGATAATCTGCTTGGTTGGAGAACATAATAGATATAAATACGTATGAATATATGACCTAGAGTCGTAGGAGAGAAGATGAACGATATTACGGAATTGTAAAAAAAAAAGATGGGTTGGGGAGGTCACACTAGATGTATGTAATGTCTATAAGTCCAGCCACTTTTTGTGTGGGTTTCGAGGAATGATTCTATAATCCGATTCAATATAAAATGTGGCCAGTTTACGTTATGGAAGAAAGAAATGTATATGTAATATGTATATGTAATATTAGATATTCACTAGTTATATAGTCCTATCTATATATAAATAGAAGTCCTTATGCCTTACCTATATACTAACTAACTATCTAACTATATATATATCTAACTATATGCTATATATATGTAATATATATATAGCAATATATATAGATAGCAATATATATAGCAAAATAAATAAAAATATATATATATGTATTGATATACATATTGATATCGTTATATTGATATATTGATATCGTTGATATCGATCATATTGATATCCATTGCATATATTGATGATTGCATATATTGATTTGATTGCAGTTTACTGCATTTAGATTAGATGGATTACAAGATAAGTCAAGTCCTTTCTTCTGTTTCATTTGTGATTGTGGATTGGATGAAAAAACAGATGAACTCAAGGATATAGAAGAGTAAAGAACGAAGGATGGAATGAAAGAATGGTTGGAAAGAAAGAAATGCAATAACTAGAGCCGTATGTATATGGATTTACAAAAACTTCATCATGGGTAGAAACAAAAAACGAGATATCGAAGTAGTTCTGATGATTCAGTAATATTATCATTAGTTTTTAGTTACTCCGACCCAATAGATCTTAATGATCAAACTTAATGATAAAATTAAGTAATAATTCATTGGTTGATTGTATCATTAACCATTTCTTTTTTTTTTGGTGCGAGGAACTTACCATGAATCCACTGATTTCTGCCGCTTCCGTTATTGCTGCTGGATTGGCTGTAGGACTTGCTTCTATTGGACCCGGAGTTGGTCAAGGTACTGCTGCAGGCCAAGCTGTAGAGGGTATTGCGAGACAACCAGAAGCAGAGGGTAAAATACGAGGTACTTTATTGCTTAGTCTAGCTTTTATGGAAGCTTTAACAATTTACGGACTGGTTGTGGCATTAGCACTTTTATTTGCGAATCCTTTTGTTTAATCCTAGAAATGTAAAAAAGTACCTTAGATTACATACTTATTTTACTTTTTTTCTTTATTAACTTGAAATTAAATTGTCGTTTGCTTCTTCGAATTATATCAACACTTTACTCCTATAATTACTTAT